TATTTCATTTCAGTATAATTTTGAAACAGAGACATTCTCTTTTTAAAGCTTCGCAAAATGATCAATTAAACAATTGATACAATTCAATTACTCAATTGATTACTCAATTAGTAGTACCCCTAGAGTCCACTCCTTCCCCATACTACGAGTGAGAGGGAAAATGTAAAGACTACCATTAAAGCAGCCCAAGCGAGACTTACTATATCCATATGAATTATGTCTCCTATCTCTATGAAGGAATTATTTCATTATTGATCACTAATCATAGTGGAATTGATGGCGCAAAGTCAAAATAGAATCTTAAGGCTATTAATGAACCAATCCAATGAATCCACTCGTTATAAGATTTCTGGTCGAATTGGGAAGCATTAAGTACAAATACGATACACACACCTTTTCTTGGAAAATGAAATAGCAAAGGAATACTCCGATCCTAATGGAACATGTAGGAATACTAAGACCTATTGTTTTTTACCCCTTTTCTTTTCATAAGCAAAAGACATCAAAATATACCATCAAGATAGATAACTATCTATAAGATACCTCTATTTCCTATTTGATCTAAGCCTTACCGCTTTTCTTTCTGTGAAAAAATGGAGAAACACCATCAAAAAAATGGGGAAACACCATCACCCGTATTACATACATTCTTTCTTTTTTTCGTAATCCCCTTACCTTACACGGGCAAAGAAATTTTCTTGTTTTTCAACCTTGACTTTTACTCTACTCTATAACTCTATAAGAAACTCTATAAGAAATAAGAATAAGAGCTGGCCAACTATCCTGATTGAATGTTTGAGTACTCAGAGACTCTCGTGAGTCCGGATACAAAGTATCTTCAGTCCTTTCCACAACTTCTAAATGGATTTCCCATCAGCCTATCCAATCTAATTCCAGACAGAGTCAGTAGACACAACTTTAGTAGTGGTATGGTAGTGTAAGATAATTAGGAATTCTTGATAGTCTTTTCTACAATCTCTTCTTCAATCCTAGGAGCAAAAATGGAGTGTCCTTTAGGAACCTTTGGATACCAAACCAAGATTTCCGACCTCTTACTTTCGTAGTTATGAATCCCAGAATTGACTCTCATTATTTATTTTCTTGTTTTGATAAAACAAATGTCGGAACCAATCATAATCATATTAATAAGTAAGGCTTACTTCATCCCTATTTGTACCGGTTTGGGCCACACCCAAAACCTGGATTTTGAGAAAAAAATTTTACCTTTTTTTAGAACTACAGATTCTTATCGATAGGATTATTCTTTTTCCTCTGCTTCTCCGGGGACAGAATTTGTCTCGTCGAGTTAAATCAGCAGAATACAAAATCCACAGTTTTTTGTTGATCAGGCGACACCCAGATTTGAACTGGGGATAAAGGATTTGCAGTCCCCCGCCTTACCACTTGGCCATGTCGCCAAACCAAATCCGATCCAAAATGGATAAAATCAAATGGTATCCATCCATATTCTATTACTAATTCTTTTTTTTATTGGATCCAGTTTAGATTATTCTTTTTGATTGGTTATATCTCAAAACGCACACTCCTTAAAAACCGCCCTTCTCCTTCTATTGATAAGATCAAAAATATTCAGTCTGTGACTGAAAAATTCAGGGCAAATTGGAACCATTAATTGGAACCATTAACCATTTTATTTGTTTTGAATTAGTGTTTGAATTAGTGAAAGGTTCTTCAATTTGTATCTCAAATTGTTGGGTTTCCTTAATGGCATAACAAAATCAAATTGATTTATGACTAATCAGTAAATAAGTATCAATTATTTTCAATAATCAATTTTTTTCAATTTCAAATTTCAATATTTCAATTATAACAATATATATGTGTATATGTAAACCCCTAAAATAAAAAAACAGAAATTATTACACAGATACCGGGGCGAGTCTTTCTTATGTACATATCCCTATAGGGAATCGTCATGCTTTATTTTTTCTTTATTTTTTCATTTTCTATATGCAATAGAAAAAATAGAAATTATGATATAGTGCGACTTGACCTCTGTTGCCAATGTGATATGCGAATAGGTAGATAGCTATATCGGCATGCACTTAATAAAATAAATAAAATACTACTCTTATTACGCAATTCAATCATATTCTATATATTTTATTAGCAAAAAAAGAAAAGAATCCGAAAAGTTTTTTGAACATGAAATGAAATTCAGTATGCTAAAAAGGGAAACTCCATATTGCTTCTGTCTTTCTTTATCTCATTCAATTCATAGAGATTCGATTTTATTCTGAATCCATATCCATTTATTTTTTTGGTACCCAATCAATCTGATCGTAATATCATAATAATAGGTAGAAATTGGATGAATTTTGATATTTTATCTAAGACTCCATAAGGTAAGTCACGAAATTTTTCCGGGAATGCTTTATCAATTCATTTCCATTTGTAATTTGTACCTGTCACAAATTCGAACTTGCATCGAAAAATCTCTTCATTCTTCTGTCTCATTTCCGTTCATACGTATGAAATACATATATGGGGTTGGCTAAAATTTCATGTGATTCAGTAAACAGAATATACATTCCATCATTGCTAGACCGATCCATATGGTTCGATAAATAGTGAGCTAATAATGGGATTTTTTCGATAACGATAAACAGGAAACTTCAAATTAAGATGCTCCGGAATGTTGGAAATGAGGGAATGTCCACAATACCTGGATTTAGTCAGATCCAATTTGAGGGATTTTGTAGGTTCATTAATGAGGGCTTGACGGAAGAATTTCATAAGTTTCCAAAAATTGAAGATACAGATCAAGAAATTGAATTGAAATTATTTGTAGAAAGATATCAATTGGTAGAACCCTTGATAAACGAAAGAGATGCTGTGTATGAATCACTCACATATTCTTCTGAATTATATGTACCCGCGGGATTAATTTGGAAAACCGGTAGAGATATGCAAGAACAAACCGTTTTTATTGGGAACATTCCTCTAATGAATTCCCTGGGAACCTCTATAGTAAATGGAATATACAGAATTGTGATCAATCAAATATTGCAAAGTCCTGGTATTTACTACCGTTCAGAATTGGACCATAAGGGAATTTCTGTCTATACCAGCACCATAATATCAGATTGGGGAGGAAGATCGGAATTAGAGATTGATAGAAAAACAAGGATATGGGCCCGTGTGAGTAGGAAACAAAAAATATCTATTCTAGTTCTATCATCGGCTATGGGTTCGAATCTAAGAGAAATTCTAGATAATGTTTGTTACCCTGAAATTTTCTTGTCTTTCCCGAATGATAAGGAGAAAACAAAGATTGGGTCAAAAGAAAATGCTATTTTGGAATTTTATCAACAATTTGCTTGTGTAGGCGGGGATCCGGTATTTTCTGAGTCCTTATGTAAGGAATTACAAAAGAAATTTTTTCAACAAAGATGTGAATTAGGAAGGATTGGTCGACGAAATATGAACCGGAGACTGAATCTTGATATACCCCAGAACAATACATTTTTGTTACCACAAGATGTATTGGCTGCTGCGGATCATTTGATCGGAATGAAGTTTGGAATGGGTACACTTGATGATATGAATCACTTGAAAAATAAACGTATTCGTTCTATAGCGGATCTGCTACAGGATCAATTCGGATTGGCTCTTGTTCGTTTAGAAAACGCGGTTCGAGGAACTATATCTGGAACAATTCGGCATAAATTGATACCGACTCCTCAAAATTTGGTAACTTCAACTTCATTAACAACCACTTATGAATCGTTTTTTGGCCTACATCCTTTATCTCAAGTTTTGGATCGAACTAATCCATTGACACAAATCATTCATGGGCGAAAATTGAGTTATTTGGGTCCTGGAGGATTGACGGGGCGAACTGCTAGTTTTCGGATACGAGATATTCATCCTAGCCACTATGGACGTATTTGTCCAATTGACACGTCCGAAGGAATCAATGTTGGACTTATTGGATCCTTAGCCATTCATGTGAAGATTGGCCATTGGGGATCCATAGAGAGTCCATTTTATGAAATATCTGAAAGATCAAAAGAGGCACAGATAGTTTATTTATCACCAAATAGAGATGAATATTATATGGTAGCAGCAGGAAATTCTTTGGCCTTGAATCGGTGTATTCAGGAAGAACAGGTTGTTCCAGCTCGATACCGTCAAGAGTTTCTGACTATTGCATGGGAACAGATTCATCTTAGAAATATTTTTCCCTTCCAATATTTTTCTATTGGGGCTTCCCTCATTCCTTTTATCGAGCATAATGATGCGAATCGGGCTTTAATGAGTTCTAATATGCAGCGCCAAGCAGTTCCGCTTTCTCAGTCCGAGAGGTGCATTGTTGGAACTGGACTGGAACGCCAAACGGCTCTAGATTCGGGGGTTTCCGCTATAGCCGAACACGAGGGAAAGATCATTTATACTGATCCTCACAAAATTATTTTATCAAGTAATGGGGACACTACTACTACTATAAGTATTCCATTAGTTATCTATCAACGTTCCAACAAAAATACTTGTATGCATCAAAAACCTCAGGTTCCGCGGGGTAAATGCATTAAAAAGGGACAAATTTTAGCGGACGGTGCGGCTACAGTTGGTGGGGAACTCTCTTTAGGAAAAAACGTATTAGTAGCTTATATGCCGTGGGAAGGTTACAATTCTGAAGACGCAGTACTAATTAGCGAACGTCTAGTATATGAAGATATTTATCCTTCTTTTCACATCCGGAAATATGAAATTCAGACTCATGTGACAAGCCAAGGACCTGAAAGAATCACTAAGGAAATACCGCATCTAGAGGCTCATTTATTCCGCAATTTAGACAGAAATGGAGTTGTGATGCTGGGATCTTGGGTAGAAACAGGTGATATTTTAGTAGGTAAATTAACGCCTCAGACGGCAAACGAATCGTCGTATGCTCCAGAGGATAGATTATTACGAGCCATACTTGGAATTCAGGTATACACTGCAAAAGAAACTTCTCTAAAACTGCCTATAGGTGG